TTCCCAAAGTTATTAATAGAACATCAAAAAATCGAAGAATTACAGATAAATATACAAAAAGAACTTAATTCTGTGAACCGTAAACTCAATATTGCTATTACAAGAATTGCAAATCCTTATGGACACCCTAATATTCTTGCAGAATTTATAGCCGGACAATTAAAAAATAGAGTGTCATTCCGCAAAGCAATGAAAAAAGCTATTGAATTAACCGAACAAGCAGGTACAAAAGGAATTCAAATACAAATTGCAGGGCGTATCGACGGAAAAGAAATTGCACGTGTCGAATGGATCAGAGAAGGTAGGGTACCTCTACAAACCATTAGGGCTAAAATTGATTACTGTTCCTATACAGTTCGAACTATCTATGGGGCTTTAGGTATCAAAATTTGGATATTTGTAGACGAGTAATAATAAAACCTTTACTTAAACTTATCTTTAGGTCTATCAGTTAATAGAACAAAAAGAATTCTTTCATTCTTTTTTGTCTGTTAAATCAAAACAAAAACAAATAATTCTATAAGGTTGAATAAAGATTCCATTAATTATTTGATTCGATATAATTATAATTGCTATGCTTAGTGTGTGACTCGTTAATTTTTTTAGGGTTCGATTCAAAAAAAAAAAAGACCAGCCCATAGTATGAACTAATAACCAACTCATCGTTTCGCATTATCTGGATATAAAGAAACAGTCGAGATATGATATATTAGTCATATCATTGTAGCAACTGAAATCTTTTTTAGATAAAAAAAAGAAAAACCAATTTTATTCTGAGTTGCGAAAGAATAAAAGGAAAGTATATAGATAAATGGAAGGGTGAGAGAAAGAGAGAAAAAAAAAATCTATGATATAGAATTCCAATATGTAAGGTCGATGATTCATCTCATAAAGGGAAATGTAATAAAGCATTAATACTAATTGATCCCTAATTAAACAAAATAAAATCGTTCTTATAGACTTATAAGATCTTATAGACTTATAGAATAGAACAAAAAAATCAAGAGCCCCGAGTCAATAAAGACTGAGAGTATTGACTCAAGAACAAATTTCATTTAGGGGCTCCGTTGTAGAATCCAGACCTAACCATTAATCGCGAAGCGATGGGAACGACAGAACCCCTGATTGCATAAGATTCTATTGAAAACGAATCCTAATGGTTCATTGGGTAGGATGGCGGAATGAACTAGGAACTCATTTATTCTGAAAAATCGTGTCATGAATTAATCCTAAAATAAAAGTAATGCCATGCACTAATCCGATAAACTGAATATTAAATCAAAGTAAATATTCGCCCGCGAAAATCTTTCTTTTTTGGATTTCAAAATTGTAGTCGATCCAATATCTAATATTATAATATAAAAGCAAAACAAACTACAGATTCGTTATAACCTTATAATAAAAATAAAACAAAATCTTATTTTTTATAATTATCAATCGAATGTATGTTTAGTTATATCTAAAACTAAAAAAAAAAGATATATCAATTTCTAATAAATTATCAAAGACTCTCATGATTCAATATATTATTTAATTTATTAAATACATGTATATTATTTTATAATCGTTAATCGTTTCGTTCGTGAGGAGCTGGATGAGAAGAAAATCTCATGTCCAGTTCTGTAGTAGAGATGGAAGTAATAAATAACCATCAACTATAACCCCAAAAGAACCCGATTCCGTAAACACCATAGAGGAAGAATGAAAGGAATATCTTATCGAGGTAATCGTATTTGCTTCGGTAGATATGCCCTTCAAGCGCTTGAACCTGCTTGGATCACATCTAGACAAATAGAAGCAGGACGACGAGCAATGACACGAAACGCACGCCGCGGCGGAAAAATATGGGTACGTATATTTCCAGACAAACCAGTTACAGTAAGACCTACAGAAACACGTATGGGTTCAGGAAAAGGATCTCCCGAATATTGGGTAGCTGTCGTTAAACCAGGTCGAATACTTTATGAAATGAGCGGAGTACCAGAAAATATAGCCAGAAAGGCTATTTCAATAGCGGCATCAAAAATGCCTATACGAACTCAATTCATTATTTCAGGATAGGAATGTAGAACCAAAAGAAAGAGGTTTTTCGGATGAAAAAAACCAATTGCAGGTTTCTTTATTTTGTTTTGAATAAACAATATCTCTTTTTTTTTACTGAGCCCTTTGCTTTGCCCTTGCATTGAAAAAACAGATAAAAAACGATATGATTCAACCTCAAACCCATTTGAATGTAGCGGATAACAGCGGAGCCAGAAAATTGATGTGTATTCGAATCATAGGAGCTAGTAATCGACGATATGCTAAGATCGGTGACGTTGTTGTTGCTGTAATCAAGGAAGCAATACCAAATACACCGCTAGAAAGATCAGAAGTGATCAGAGCCGTAATTGTACGTACTTGTAAAGAACTAAAACGCGACAATGGTATGATAATACGATATGATGACAACGCTGCGGTTGTTATTGATCAAGAAGGAAATCCAAAAGGAACTCGAATTTTTGGCGCAATCGCCCGGGAATTAAGACAATTAAATTTCACTAAAATAGTTTCGTTAGCACCCGAAGTATTATAAGATGAGACCATAATAGAGCTTATAGTATTTGAATGAAATTGATTAATTTAGTAGATTGTTTGTGGTTCACGTATATGCCTTTAATATTTCATAAATATTTAATAATTCAGAAAAAAAAAAAAGAGCATGTTGATTATATCAATTAGATCAAAATTCGAGGACAACAAAAATCTTAGTTTCTTATGAGTAAAGACACTATTGCTAACATACTAACTTCTATACGAAATGCTGACATGAATAAAAAAAGAACAGTTCGAATACCATATACTAACATCACTGAAAACATTCTTAAAATCCTTTTACGAGAAGGTTTTATTGAAAACATGAGGAAACATCAGGAAAGCAACAATCTTTTTTTGGTTTTAACCCTACGACATAGAAGGAAAAGGAATAGGAAAGGACCAGATAAAACTGTTTTAAATTTAAAACAGATCAGTCGACCCGGTCTACGAATCTATTATAATTATCAACGAATCCCAAGAATTTTAGGAGGGATGGGGATTGTAATTCTTTCTACTTCTCGAGGTATAATGACAGACAAAGAAGCTCGACTAGAAAGAATCGGTGGAGAAATCTTGTGCTATATATGGTAATCTTTTATGATATACGAATTATATTATAGAACTCTTGTATGTGTGAAAAAAGGGTAGGTTTCTAATATTATGCCTCACACATTAGTTGATACCTCAAGTGAAAGAACAAAAAAAGACTCATTAAGGTTTAATTTCTGAATCACTTCCCAATGGTATTAGTGATTAGGTGATTTTATAAATTTCAACATTCATTTCATGGAGATACAATTCAAAATTCAAAATTTCAAGAAACTTATTTTCTTCCAATAAAGAGATTCAGAATTAAGTTAAGGAATGACAAATATGAAAATAAGAGCCTCCGTCCGTAAAATTTGTGAAAAATGTCGACTGATCCGTAGGCGAGGACGAATTATAGTAATTTGTTCCAACCCAAAACATAAACAAAGACAAGGATAGAGAATTTTTAGAAAAAAGGGGGGAAGGGAACTCCATAAATCTAAAGGACCCAATGTTCAAATAAATAAAAATAAATAAAAGCTCTGTTTTGATGTCAAATGGATATATCCATATATCTCTGGCTTAGATTTATGAGATGGCAAAACCTATACCAAGAATTGGTTCACGTAAGAATAGACATATGAGTTCACGTAAAAATGCCCGTAGAATACCAAAGGGAGTTATTCATGTTCAAGCAAGTTTCAACAATACTATTGTGACTGTTACAGATGTACGGGGGCGGGTAATTTCTTGGTCCTCCGCCGGTACTTGTGGATTCAAGGGTGCAAGAAGAGGAACACCTTTTGCCGCTCAAACCGTAGCAGGAAATGCTATTCGGGCAGTAATGGATCAAGGTATGCAACGAGCAGAAGTCATGATAAAGGGCCCCGGTCTCGGAAGAGATGCGGCATTAAGGGCTATTCGTAGAAGTGGTATACTATTAAGTTTCATACGAGACGTAACCCCTATGCCACATAATGGATGCAGGCCCCCTAAAAAAAGACGTGTGTAAAACTAAACATTGAAAATATTTCAAGAGAAATAAATAATTCAATGATTTGATCAAATAATATTACTATGGTTCAAGAGAAAGTAACAGTATCTACTCGGCCACTACAGTGGAAATGTGTTGAATCAAGAGCAGACAGTAAACGTCTTTATTATGGACGCTTTATTCTGGCTCCACTTATGAGAGGACAAGCCGATACAATAGGCATTGCGATGAGAAGAGCTTTGCTTGGAGAAATAGAAGGAACATGTATCACACGCGTAAAATTCGAGAAAATACCACATGAATATTCTACCATAATCGGTATTCAAGAATCCGTACATGAGATTTTAATGAATTTGAAAGAAATTGTATTGAGAAGTAATCTATATGGAACTCGTGATGCGTCTATTTGTGTCAAGGGTCCCCGATATGTAACTGCTCAAGATATCATCTTACCACCTTCCGTGGAAATCGTTGATAATACACAGCATATAGCTAACCTAACAGAACCAATAACTTTGTGTATTGAATTACAAATCAAGAGGGATCGCGGATATCGTATAAAAACGCCAAATAACTTTCAAAATGGAAGTTATCCTATAGATGCTGTATTCATGCCTGTTCGAAATGCAAATCATAGTATTCATTCTTATGTGAATGGAAATGAAAACCAAGAAATACTTTTTCTCGAAATATGGACAAATGGAAGTTTAACTCCTAAAGAAGCACTTCATGAGGCCTCCCGAAATTTGATTGATTTATTTATTCCCTTTTTCCATGCAGAAGAACATTTAGAAAACAATCAACACAAAGGTACTTTACCCCTTTTTAATTTTCATGGTAGATTAGCTAAACCAAGGAAAATGAAAAAAGAAAAAGCATTGAAATATATTTATATTGACCA